ATTTGTTACTCCTAAATTTTAATTTAAAATCTACTCCTTCGAAGAAAAGAAAATAAGTCTCTTGAAATTTGGAACCTCCGATTGTATCCGAACGAGAAGAATGTTGAAAAGTCAATACGAACCCGAAACATACCAAAGTGATTCAGTAATTAAACCTTCATGAATCCATTTTTTTTGTTCTTTCATTCCAGGTAACCCCTTTAATTATCAACTCATGGAGTAGGAGTGATATTAGACAACCCTTCCTCTCAAAAAAAAGAATAGGAAGTTTTCCTACGGATGCAATTCGTAGATCATAAAGATCACCATATATATAACAAAATTTCTCCCCCGATTCCTTCTAGTCGAGCCTCTCGGTCTGTCATTATACCTCGAGAAGTCGAAAGAATTACAATACCCATTCCTCCTAAAATCCTAGGAATTCGTTGATGGTTGGAATAGATTCGTAGGCCGGGTCGGCTGATACGTTTTAAAACAGTTCTATATGGCCCTTTTCTATTCCTTCTATGTCGCAGAGTTGAAACCAAGAAATATTTCTTGCTTACTCGATGTTTTCTCACATTTTCGATAAAGCCTTCGCGTAGAAGTATTTTAACAATGTTTTCAGTGATATTTGTAGATGCTATTCGAACCGTTCCTTTTTTATCCATGTCAGCATTTCGTATAGAAGTTATTATTTCGGCAATAGTGTCCCTACCCATGATGAACTATAATTATTGGTGCCTCCGGGTTTTTATATAATCAGCATGCTCTACTCTTTTTTTTTCATGAATTATTAAAGGTATATGCGTGAGAAACAATCTACTAATGCATTCTACTAATTAATGGAATCTAATTCAGTTCAGATATCTTACTATGAACCTCCCTTTTTTTATGTTTTATTATGTTTTCATCTATTAGTATTTATTTATAATCTATTTATAATACCTCAGGAGCTAATGAGACTATTTTAGTAAAATTCAACTGTCTCAATTCCCGAGCGATCGCACCAAAAACTCGAGTTCCTTTGGGATTTCCTTCTTGATCAATGACAACTGCTGCATTGTCATCATATTGTATTATCATACCATTGTCACGTTTGAGTTCTTTACATGTACGTACAATTACAGCTCTGATCACTTCTGATCTTTGTAGAGGCATATTGGGAACTGCTTCTTTGATTACAGCAACAATAACGTCACCAATATGAGCATATCGGCGATTACTAGCTCCTATGATTCGAATACACATTAATTCTCTAGCCCCGCTGTTGTCCGCTACATTTAAATAGGTCTGAGGTTGAATCATATCATTCTTATTATTTTTCTCTTTTTTCTTTCAATGCTAACTAACTAAAGGGCGAAGAAAAAAAGAAGAAAGATTGTTTGTCCAGAAATAAAAAAACTGCGGTTTTTTCATCACAAGGCCCCTTTCCTTTCGTTCCATATCCCTATCCCGCAATAACGAATTGAGTTCGTATAGGCATTTTGGATGCAGCTATAGAAATAGCTTCTCTGGCTACAATTTCTGATACTCCACCCATTTCATAAAGTATTCGACCCGGTTTAACGACGGATACCCAATATTCGGGAGATCCTTTCCCCGAACCCATACGTGTTTCGGTAGGCCTTACTGTAACAGGTTTGTCTGGAAATATACGTACCCATATTTTTCCACCACGACGCGCATATCGTGCCATGGCTCGCCGCCCCGCTTCTATTTGTCTAGATGTGATCCAAGCGGGTTCAAGTGCCTGAAGGGCGTATCCGCCGAAACAAATTCGATTGCCTCGATAAGATATTCCCTTCATTCTTCCTCTATGTTGTTTACGAAATCTGGTTCTTTTGGGGTTATAGTTGATGGTTGTTTCTCAATGCCATCTCTACTGCAGAACTGGACATGAGAGTTTCTTCTCATCCAGCTCCTCGCGAATGAAACGATTAAATAATATTGTATGTATATATTTATCTATTTTGAATTGAATGAATAATGAATCATGGAATTTTTTGAGATATAATCTGTCACATACACGTAGGAATAAAATAAAATGAGAAATTTCATTTTATAATTAATGAATCTTCATTTTTACCTTTATTTATTTTTATTGAATTGCCCAAAACTTAGCAATCCAGTAAGGCTTTCGCGGGCGAATATTTGCTCTTTCAACATCCCTTTCATTCGTAGGGGCGTTCCATGACCTATCAGAATAAATGAATTGGTTCTTGGCTCGTTCCGCCATCCCACCCAATGAATCATTAGGATTCGTTTTCAAGGGAATCTTCCTCAGTCACAGGTTCTGTCGTTCCCATCGCTTCTCGATTAATGACTAGGCCCGAACTCTGCAATGGAGCTCCTAATAAAATTTGTTCCTGAATCAATCTTCTCAGTCTTTATTGACTCGGCGCTCTTTATTCTTTTTTATTTTTCGTATAAATTGTATTCATATTCATCGAATCTAATTATTAATTATGGACGAATACATTAATGCTTTATTACATTGCCTTTTATAAGATAGTTCATAGACCATACATATTGGAATCATATATCATTGCTATTCTTTTTCTTTCTTTCTCTCACCCCTCCATTTATCCATATCCCTTTGTTTTTGCTTCACAACCTTATAGATAGATTTATTTTTCTTTTATGTATATGTAAAAAAAAATGCTTCAGTTGCTACAACAATATGATCAATACATCATATAGCGACTGGTTCCTTGGATCCAGATAATACGAAGCAATGAGCTGGTTATTAGTTATATAGTTATTAGTTCATACTAGGGGATGGCCCTTTGTTTTTTAATCCTAACCTAACTCTAAATAAAAAACCAACGAGTCACACACTAAGCATAGCAATTATATGGAGATGGAGTCAATCGAATTGTTATTCAACCCTATAGAATTAAGAGAATTAAGAATTCTAAAAAATTCTCATTTTTTTGATTGAACGGAAAAAAATGAACGAGTTTGTGATTTTTTATTCAATTGCCGGATGGATGGAACAGAAAGACAACGAAAGGCCCATTATTCCTCGTCTGCAAATATCCAAATTTTGATTCCTAATGCCCCATAGATAGTTCGAACTGTATAGGAACAATAATCAATTTTGGCTCGAATGGTTTGTAGGGGAACCCTACCTTCTCTGATCCATTCGACACGTGCTATTTCCTTTCCGTCGATACGCCCTGCAATTTGTACTTGAATTCCCTTTGTATCTGCTTTTTCAGTTAATTCAATAGCTTTTTTCATTGCCTTTCGAAACGAAACTCTATTCTTTAATTGTTCGGCTATAAATTCTGCAAGAATATTAGGTTGTCCATACGGTTTTTCAACTCTTGTGATAGCAATGTTAAGTTTTTGGTTCACAGAATTAAATTCTTTTTGTGCATTGCTCTGTAATTCTTCAATTCCTCGCGGGCTGCCCTCTATGAACAATTTTGGGAATCCCATATATATTATGACCTGGATCAGATCGATTCTTTTTTGAATCTTTATGCGTGCAATTCCCTCGGCACCCGAGGATATTTTCCTATTTTTTTGTACATAATTCTTGATACAATCCTGTATTTTTTGATCTTCCTGGAGACCCTCGGAATAACTTTTTGGTTGTGCAAACCAAACAGAATGATGACTTTGGGTTGTACCAAGTCGGAAACCGAGTGGATTTATTTTTTGTCCCATAGCACCTCGCTATCTCTATAAGGCCATATCATTTCTCTATTAGCCCACGTCATTCTGTTTCTGTTACGATATAGCATATGATCCATCATATATAGATACCTCTCTCTGACATCTGTATACTTATTTTTATATACCCATCTATCTTTTCTTAACCATATGAAATGGTTTTTCTCTTTAGATATATCTTGCAATACAATAGTTATATGACAGGTGGGTCTTTTTATCGGATAACTACGTCCTCGGGCTCGGGGTTTTAACTTTTTCATGCTAGTACCTTCATTAACTTCGGCTTGACTAATGATTAAAGCCGTTTCGTTGAATCCCATATTGTGACTAGCATTTGCTGCTGCAGAATAAACTAATTTTAAAATGGGATAACACGCTCGATAAGGCATGAGTTCTAGTATCATAAGTGTTTCCTCGTAGGGACGCCCACGAATCTGATCAATTACTCTTCGCGCTTTATGAGCAGACATACGTATATGTTGACCTAAAGCGTATACTTCTACATCTGGGTCACTCTTTATCATAAGGTTCACCTCCCACCAATAAACGATGAGCACCCATATCCACTTTATTAATTAATATATTAACGACGAGATTTATTATCGTTTCTCGCATGCCCCCGGAAATTCAGAGTAGGTGCAAATTCTCCCAATTTGTGACCTACCATACGATCTGTTATATAAATAGGCAAATGTTCCTTTCCATTATGAATAGCAATTGTATGGCCGATCATTGTGGGTATAATGGTAGATGCCCGGGACCAGGTTACGATTGTATCTTTTTCTGCCCTCGTGTTGAGCTTCGCAATTTTTATCAATAAATGATTAGCTACAAAAGGATTTTTTTTTAGTGAACGTGTCACAGCTAATTACTCCTTTTTTTTTTGTAAAGATGAGGAAACATATTCTATTTTCAATATTCTCCTATTTACTACGGCGACGAAGAATCAAACTATCACTATATTTATTCCTTTTTCTACTTCTTCTTCCAAGCGCAGGATAACCCCAAGGGGTTGCGGGTTTTTTTCTACCAATTGGGGCCCTCCCTTCGCCACCCCCATGGGGATGGTCTACAGGGTTCATAACTACTCCTCTTACTACAGGACGCTTACCTAGCCAACACTTAGATCCGGCTCTACCCAAACTTTTCTGGTTCACCCCAACATTACCCACTTGTCCGACTGTTGCTGAGCAGTTTTTGGATATCAAACGGACCTCCCCAGATGGTAATTTTAATGTGGCCGATTTACCCTCTTTTGCAATCAGTTTCGCTACAGCACCCGCTGCTCTCGCTAATTGTCCACCCTTTCCAAGTGTGATTTCTATGTTATGTATGGCCGTGCCTAAGGGCATATCGGTTGAAGTAGATTCTTCTTTTTGATCAATCAAAATCCCTTCCCAAACTGTACAAGCTTCTTCCAAAGCATACGGCTTTCTGGATGTATATGATGATATCTAGACAGATGGATCTCATATGAATCGTATGATGAAATACCACACGAGTGGATATATAGGAATCCAAATCCGCCGAATCACTCATGTTATGATCTTCTACATCCTAGGTCTCCCCGTTCCTTCATCTGGCTTATGTTCTTCATGTAGCATTCAGACCGAATGACTTTATGAAATTACGTCGATACTTCCACATATTACGGGTAACGTAGGAGACATCTCTATTTTTCCCGGGGGGGGGGTAGAATTACCACTGCTTAGCTTTCAATTCGCCTCTGACCATCAAATGAAATGTGAATAACCCGTACTCCTCTCTTTGAAACAAGGGGCGCTTCCGGCTCTATCGGTGCTTCAAACAATTTTGTCTTCTCCATATTACTATATCTCTAGAGTCAATAATTTTATATGAGGAACTACTGAACTCAATCACTTGCTGCCATTACTCTTCAGTTTTCTGTTGAGGTCTATCCCGTAGAGGTACTCAAATTGGATCAGTGATCGATTTCTAGGTTTCGTTGTAAACCTAATTGGTTACTTCCAATTACGTAAATCAATGGTTCAAACCGCACTCAAAGGTAGGGCATTTCCCATTGAGATAGGAACTTCTGTACCAGAAACAATGGTATCTCCAATGATAGCCCCTCTGGGATGTAAAATATATCTCTTCTCACCATCCCCATAGTGTATGAGACAAATATATGCATTTCGATTAGGGTCGTATTCTATGGTTACGATTCTACCAGATATGTCTTTTTCATTCCGTCGAAAATCGATTTTACGGTATAGACGCTTATGACCTCCCCCTATATGCCTTGCGGTAATGATTCCTCTGGCATTACGACCTTTACCACAACGACGCTGTCCATAGATCAAATTATTTCGTGGATTGGATTTCACTTGACTGCCGACGGCTCCATTGCGTGTGCTCGGGGTAGAAGTTTTGTATAAATGTATCGCCGTGTTATTAAGTATTTTGATTTAAGTTCTTTTCTTTCTAAGAGGTGGAATAGAATAACCCGGTTGAAGCGTAATGATCATACGTCTGTAATGCATTGTATGTCCCATAATGGGTCCCCTTCTTCTACCCTTTCCCGGGAGTCGATGACTATTCATAGCTATTACCTTGACACCAAAGAAGAGTTCGACCCAATGCTTTATTTCTGTCCTAGTTGATCCTGATTCGACATTAGAAGTATATTGATTGTTCCCCAATAACCGAATACTTTTGTCTGTAAATACTGCATATTTGATTCCATCCATAAATCCATTTTCTTCCCTATGAGTTCCAGTATCGATAAGAATTCTATTTCTTACTGTTCATATGTTATGGTATGAATATACCATACCAATTCGTTATGTATGGATGATGAGATTTCATTGATACAGAGCCAATTCCAATAGACGTATTGAACGTTCCCGTTGGCGTGCATCCAGCAGGAATTGAACCTACGAATTTGCCAATTATGAGTTGGGCGCTTTAACCATTCAGCCATGGATGCGTAACGGGGATCGTCGTACATCGTGAATAACCAAATTCCAATTGAAATGAAATCCTTAGGAGGAATCAATGAAGCAGGAAGCAGTGAAACGACATCCATTAAAATCCTGGATCTTTGAATTGAGAGAGATATTGAGAGAGATCAAGAATTCTCACTATTTCTTAGATTCGTGGACCAAATTTGATTCCGTGGGATCTTTCACTCACATTTTTTTCCACCAAGAACGTTTTATGAAACTCTTTGACCCCCGAATTTGGAGTATCCTACTTTCACGCGATTCACAGGGTTCAACAAACAATCGATATTTCACGATCAAAGGTGTAGTAGTACTGCTTGCAGTAGCGGTCCTTATATATCGTATTAACAATCGAAATAGGGTCGAAAGAAAAAATCTCTATTTGATGGGGCTTCTTCCTATACCTATGAATTCCATTGGACC